AGTAGCGAAGCTTCCTTCATTTTATTTTGCTTAGACAATAACTAAAAATCCTAAAGGGGTTGAGAGTAATGATTTTCATATATTCATAAAAATATATTTATCTATTCTCTGTATATTAAAATACTACATTACATACAGTATATATATATAAATATCATATCTGTAATTATAATATATAAATAAAAAAAAAAAAAATAAAATAGAATAATTAACTCTAAATAATTTAAATAATTGAATCGAGAAATTTTTGAAATGCAATTTTGAACGAAACTTTCAGATAAACAAATGGTATTCAATCATTCATATAATAAATAAACATATCTACATCAACCCACACACGACCCTATATTGATTTAATTCAATTAGAAGGGTATCAAAAAATAGGTAACCTCTTCTTTTTTTTTGTTTGTTCAATAAGGTCATGAAAAATTTCTACTTAATTTATCTTTTATTTTACATAGAATGGATTTGCCTGGACCAATACATGATTTTCTTTTAGTTTTTTTGGGATTGGGTCTTATAGTGGGAAGTCTAGGAGTGGTATTACTTACCAATCCAATTTTTTCTGCCTTTTCGTTGGGATTGGTTCTTGTTTGTACATCCTTATTCCATATTCCATCGAACTCCCATTTTGTAGCTGCTGCACAGCTCCTTATTTATGTGGGAGCAATAAATGTATTAATTGTATTTGCCGTGATGTTTATGAATGGTTCAGAATATTACAAAGATTTCTATCTTTGGACTGTTGGAGATGGAGTCACTTCACTGGTTTGTACAAGTATTTTTTTTTCATTAATTACTACTATCCCAGATACGTCATGGTACGGTATTATTTGGACTACAAGGTCAAACCAGATTATAGAGCAGGACTTGATAAATAATGGTCAACAAATTGGGATTCATTTATCAACAGATTTTTTTCTTCCATTTGAACTTATTTCGATAATTCTTTTAGTTGCCTTGATCGGTGCAATTGCTATGGCTCGTCAGTACTAAATGTTTCGAAATTTAATAATATAAAATTATATTAATTAAATTAATATAGACTTGTTCTTTTCTTCTTTAAAATAGTTTTTTTATTGTTCATGTATAAAGATAAAGTATAAAAAAAATGAAAAAAAAAAAAAAACGGAATTTTTCTATATTTATATCTATTTTCTATTACCAATACCTTTTTGCGTACTTTAAAAATTCTATTTTAGTCAATTGAATCGGTTAAATTGTTGTTCATATTGAAATGAATCGAGATTGATGAGGAGTTGTTCAATGATGCTCGAACATGTACTTGTTTTGAGTGCCTATTTATTATGCATCGGTATCTATGGATTGATTACAAGTCGAAATATGGTTCGAGCGCTTATGTGTCTTGAGCTTATACTGAATGCAGTTAATATAAATTTCGTAACATTTTCGGATTTATTTGATAGTCGCCAATTAAAAGGAGACATTTTCTCGATTTTTGTTATAGCAATTGCAGCTGCTGAAGCAGCTATTGGATTAGCTATTGTTTCATCAATTCATCGTAACAGAAAATCAACTCGTATCAATCAATCGAATTTGTTGAATAAATAGGGTTTATAAAAAAAAATATAGAGTATCTGCCAATAAAAAAATGGGTATGTGCAGCATATAGTGCTATTTGATAAAATGTAATAAATCAAAGTATCTTGGCCTTCTTTCATGAGCAGATCCAGAAGTAGATTGATTCTGGTAAATCTACTAAATCATTGATTCATCTGGTGTCTACAATATATAATTCATTTACTACTTTACTAGATCGAAATTTTATGATGTTAAAAAAAAATTATAGATCCAATGTCACATTCAGTAAAGATTTATGATACATGTATAGGGTGTACTCAATGTGTACGAGCTTGCCCCACAGATGTATTAGAGATGATACCCTGGGACGGGTGTAAAGCTAAACAAATTGCTTCTGCTCCAAGAACAGAAGACTGTGTAGGTTGTAAAAGGTGTGAATCCGCTTGCCCAACCGATTTTTTGAGTGTCCGGGTTTATTTATGGCACGAGACAACTCGTAGCATGGGTCTAGGTTATTGATACGTTCGAGAAAATTCCACTTGAATCCATCATTTTTTATCTTTACCGACAAAACCCGTACTCGAGAAAAGAAATATATATAATAATAAAACTAATAATTTTTTCTTTTCTCGAGTACGGGTTTTCGGGTCAAAGTCAAAGTAAGTGTATCTTGTTTTTACCACGAATGATTTTCCTTGGTTAACTATAATTGTTGTTTTGCCGATATTCGCGGGTACTTTCATTTTCTTTTTCCCTCATAGAGGAAATAAGGTTATTAGGTGGTATACTATTTGTATATGCCTATTAGAACTACTTCTAATGGCCTATGTATTCTGTTATCATTTCCAATTGGATGATCCATTAATCCAATTGGAGCAAGATTATAAATGGATAAATTTTTTTGATTTTCATTGGAGACTGGGAATTGATGGGCTTTCCATAGGACCCATTTTACTCACGGGATTCATCACTACTTTAGCTACTTTAGCGGCTTGGCCAGTTACTCGAGATTCAAAATTGTTCCATTTCCTTATGTTAGCAATGTACAGCGGCCAAATAGGATTATTTTCTTCTCGAGATCTTTTACTTTTTTTTATCATGTGGGAATTAGAATTAATTCCTGTCTACCTACTTTTATCCATGTGGGGAGGGAAGAAACGTTTGTACTCAGCTACAAAGTTTATTTTGTACACCGCGGGGGGTTCCATTTTTCTATTAATGGGAGTTCTAGGTATGGGTTTATATGGTTCCAATGAACCAACATTAAATTTTGAAACATCAGCCAATCAGCCGTATCCTGTGGCATTGGAAATACTATTCTATTTTGGATTTCTTATTGCTTATGCTATCAAATTACCGATTATACCTCTACATACATGGTTACCAGATACCCATGGGGAAGCCCATTACAGTACATGTATGCTTTTAGCTGGAATCTTATTAAAAATGGGAGCATATGGATTGGTTCGTATCAATATGGAATTATTACCCCATGCTCATTCTATATTTTCTCCCTGGTTGATGATAGTAGGTGCAATTCAAATAATCTATGCAGCTTCAGCATCTCCGGGTCAGCGTAATTTAAAAAAGAGAATTGCCTATTCCTCTGTATCTCATATGGGTTTCATAATTATAGGAATTAGTTCCATAACTGATACAGGACTCAACGGGGCCCTTTTACAAATGATCTCTCATGGATTTATCGGTGCTGCACTTTTTTTCTTGGCAGGAACGAGTTACGATAGAACACGTCTTGTTTATCTCGATGAAATGGGGGGAATAACTATCCCAATGCCAAAAATATTTACAATGTTCAGTAGCTTTTCGCTGGCTTCTCTTGCATTGCCTGGAATGAGTGGTTTTGTTGCAGAATTTGTAGTATTTTTTGGATTAATTATGAGCCAAAAATTTCTTTTAATGCCAAAAATACTAATAACTTTTGTAACGGCAATTGGAATGATATTAACTCCTATTTATTCATTATCTATGTTACGTCAGATGTTCTACGGATATAAGCAATTTAATTCTCAAAATTCTCATTTTTTAGATTCTGGGCCGCGAGAACTATTTATTTCAATCTGTATTTTTCTACCCGTAATAGGTATTGGTATTTATCCGGATTTCGTTCTCTCACTATCAATTGACAAGGTAGAAACTATTATATCTAATTATTTTTATAGATAGTTAGTTTTTATTTTAAAATACAAAAGTTCAAAAAAAAGTTCAAAAAATGAATTTACTTTAACTTAAAACTTAATAAAATAAACTGAAATTGTAATCAAATATTTTTGTAGTTTTTGAAAATCATTTGACTTGATTCAAATGATTTTCAAAAACTCGTACAAACTTTCGTTATCTATGCTTATGCTATTCCTATTATGTATTTGATATTCTATTCGTAACTGCTTTTTTTTTTTCAATTAAATGTTAATGCGAATGAACCATAACTATGCAGCCCTATTCCTAATAGATTTACTCCAAAATAGCATATCCAAATTATAAAAAATCCTATAGAAGCCACAATTGCAGAATTTGAGCCTTGCAAATTTTCATTTGTTCTAGTATGTAAATAAATTGCGAATATTGTCCAAGTAATAAATGCCCAAGTTTCTTTTGGGTCCCAATTCCAGTAGGATCCCCACGCTTCATTAGCCCATACTGCTCCCGAAAGAATACCTATGGTTAAAAATAGAAAACCGAGACTAATGACACGAGAACTCCAACAATCCAATTGCTGAATTAATTGATGCCTGTGATAATTTCTAAACGAAATAAAACAATTGTTTTGTAAAACATGGCTTATTTCATTCACGTATTGAATTTTTCCAAATGAAAATGACCTAAAATGGTTATTTTTACATTTTTTTACATTTTTTTTCTTTTTTCGAAATGTAATGGCTAGAAGAGCTACTGATAATAATGATCCGCAGAGAAGAGATGCATAGCTCAATACCATCATACTTACGTGCATCATTAACCACTGTGATTGTAGAGCAGGTACTAATATTGTGGATTGATGCATTTCAGTTAAAAGACCTGAGGTGGCAAATCCTTGAGTCAAAATAGCACTGGGTGCAGTTATTGCACTTAGAAGATTTTTTTGTTTTCTAAAAAAAGGAAGCATATGAATAATGGATAAACTCCATGAAAGGAACATTAATGATTCATATAAATTACTTAAGGGTAAATGCCCCGAATAAATCCAACGAATAACTAATAATCCTGTTATACATAAAAAAGCGGCTACCATCCCTTTTTCCGACGAATCATATAATCCTACGATTTCGTGGACTAATAAGTTAATCAAATAAATCGTCAGTACGATTGAAACAATCGACAAGGAAATGTGAGTTAATATATGTTCTAAAGTAAAAAATATCATAAAAAATCCTAAAAAGGATATCCTCCAAGAATGGAATGGAGATCTGAAATTATATTCTATCCATTATAGGAATTATTATAGTATTTATTTTTTAGAAATATGCCGCTACTCGGACTCGAACCGAGATGCTCTAGCACTGCTTCCTAAGAGCAGCGTGTCTACCGATTTCACCATAGCGGCTTGCTCGAAATCATAATAGCCCATTCATTTTTAATCGTCGAGATTGGAGGAGTAAATTCAATGCAATATTTATTTTGCCGAAAGATTCAAAATCTCCTTTAAATTACTATTTAAACGTTCAATAATCATTACCTTACTTAATTGTAGTGTGAGGTGGGGCTATTGTTGTTAGTTTTAAAACCGCACTGAATGGTTTTTCGTGTGGTTTAAGTTCTTGTAAAATTTTAGAATTGTAAGGAGGTTCAAAATGTTTGTTGGATAGGTTGAAAACTGGATTAACTATAAATTGCCAATTGCTAGGATTTAAATTGTACCCATAATTCGTGGTACTATTTATCAAACTAATTAAGTATTTGTCAAACCAATTAGTAGGCTGTAGATATACCAGTGAAAATTTGTCTTCAATATTTCTAAAACGATTTTTCATTATGGAATGCATATTGTGCTTTATGGATAGGTATCTTAATGTATTCTATAGTTAAAGTTAAGTTAAAACATAGAATATATATTCGGCATCCAGAACCCAATAAGCCTTTAAAAATTGAAAAGAAAAATAGGCTTTTTGTGAAAAGTGAATCGATGGGGAAAATAACAATCCCCATCCCACAAAAACCCAATAACGAGAAAGATAAAACTTTGTAAAGAGAAAAATGATATATTGTGCCTAATTTTTCGAGCCTTTGTCCAGTAGACACAAAAATGTTATCCTACAACATACGACAATAGAAAATTGCATCTCATTAAGTTTACCATATTAATGGTAATTTCTTATCTTATAAATTATCGAATTCGTTGGTTCATATCGATTAAGATTATTCCAAGACTTTTCCAAGTCTTTATTATATAATATATTACTTGTTTGTTGTACAAAAAAGCTTTTAGAATTCCCGGTCGAAAGGGATTTTGCTAAAGAAAAAGCTTTTATTCCTGCCCAATACACTTTATTTTTCCAAAAATTTTTACGAATATGCTTTTTGGACATAGAAATACGCTTTTTTTGAACCGACATTCCAAAATGCAGAGGTTATTCATTTTATAGTTAAATGTGGAAGACATTTATTGTTCAAAAAAATATATAATTTTTTTATTACTAAAATTTACATACAATATTTTGAAGAAAGAATTATTTATACTGACTAGTATTATATATATATAACTATATTCGAATGAAGATATTTATATATATACATGGTATTCATGGCTATAGAAATCGAGTTGCTTTCCATTGGTAAAAAAGAATCAAAAAGAGTTTCAATTGGCTATTTTTGCCATGTTGCATTTCATGTAATTTCAAAAAAGAAATCGAAAAGTTTAAGAACCCTTACCTAATTTAAGAAAACTAGACTGTAAAACTCTTTCTATCAATTGTAATTGATCGAGGATCAAGAAAGTCTATCTAATCTAATTAAAATTAGAAAAAATGAGTATCCATTAGTAATAAATTTATTAAACGATATGTTATTTGAACCAGAAATTTTTATTATTATTTCAGCTCTGTGCAAACTGAAGTGATGAGTAACAAATCGACGAACATCAATAAAATTAATCACAAGTAAGTTGCTTTATTGAAAATTGAAAGAAATATAAGCAACTCACTCAGTTTCCCAACGGACTAGTTCACAACCGATTAATGATTCCGAATTCTTAATTCCGAATCAATTAACGAAAATAATCTCCTTGTTTTTTTTTTTGTTTATCGGGTTAAGTTATTGGTGGATCATAGGATACTCGGAATCAAGTACTTTTTTTTCATTTTTCATAATTTTTGGACTTGTTTTATGTATATAAACTAAATTATTGTAATAATGAAATGATTGAAAATATTATATTCTCTATGTTCATATATCTTAATCTTTAATTAAAAAAAAAGAATAACTTATCAGACTTAATCATTTTTATTTGACTATTTTGAAATCATCAGAATTCTTAATTCTATTTCTATATTAATTCTATTTCTATTAAAGTCTTTTCATATCTTTATTTTTTTTTTTTTTGCTCCGTTCTAAATATAAAAGAGTTGGTGAATCGGAAACAATTTAACAATAAAAAAAGGTTTATTTTTTATGGAATATACGTATCAATATGCGTGGATCATACCTTTCGTCCCCCTTCCGGTTCCTATAGCAATAGGGGTAGGCCTTTTTCTTTTCCCGGCGGCAACAAAAAATATTCGTCGTATATGGGCTTTTCTTAGTGTTTTATTACTAAGTATCGTTATGATTTTTTCCGCCAATCTGTCTATTCAGCAAATAAATGGCAGTCCATCCTACCAATATGTATGGTCTTGGACCCTAAATAATGATTTTTCTTTAGATTTAGGCCACTTAATAGATCCGCTTACTTCCATTATGTTAATATTAATAACTACTGTTGGAATAATGGTTCTTATTTATAGTGACAATTATATGTCTCATGATCAAGGCTATTTGACATTTTTTGCTTATATTAGTTTTTTTAATGCTTCGATGCTGGGATTAGTTACTAGTTCAAATTTGATACAAATTTATATTTTTTGGGAATTAGTTGGAATGTGTTCGTATCTATTAATAGGTTTTTGGTTCACACGACCCCTTGCCGCAACTGCTTGTCAAAAAGCGTTTGTAACTAATCGTGTAGGGGATTTTTTTTTATTTTTAGGAATCTTAGGTCTTTATTGGATAACGGGGAGTTTTGAATTTCGGGATTTGTTTGAAATAGCCAATAATTTGATTGATAATAATGGGGACAATTCTTTATTTCTTACTTTGTGTGCTTCCTTATTATTTGTAGGTTCGGTTGCCAAGTCTGCGCAATTCCCTCTTCATGTATGGTTACCTGATGCTATGGAAGGCCCTACTCCTATTTCGGCTCTTATACATGCTGCTACTATGGTAGCAGCAGGAATTTTTCTTGTAGCTCGACTTTTTCCTCTTTTTACAGTCATACCTTACATACTGAATATAATTTCTTTGGTAGGTATAATAACAATACTATTAGGAGCTACTTTAGCTCTTGCTCAAAGAGACATTAAAAGAAGTCTAGCCTATTCTACAATGTCGCAATTGGGCTATATTATGTTAGCTTTAGGTATGGGATCTTATCGAACTGCTTTATTTCATTTGATCACTCATGCCTATTCGAAAGCATTATTGTTTTTAGGATCTGGCTCCATTATTCATTCAATGGAAACTATTGTTGGGTATTCCCCAGATAAAAGCCAGAATATGGTTCTTATGGGTGGTTTAAAAAAATATGTCCCAATTACAAAAATTTCATTTTTTTTAGGCACGCTTTCTCTTTGTGGTATTCCACCTCTTGCTTGTTTTTGGTCCAAAGATGAAATTCTTAATGATAGTTGGTTGTATTCACCCATTTTTGCAATAATAGCTTGTTTCACAGCAGGATTAACTGCATTTTATATGTTTCGGATGTATTTACTTACTTTTGAAGGTCATTTAAATAGTAATTGTAAAAATTACAGCGGCAAAAAAAATAATGTGTTCCATTCAATATCTATCTGGGGAAAAAAAGGACAAAAAGTAAAAAAAAATAATTTGATTTTATCAACAATGAATCATAATCAAAGAATTTCTGTTTTTTCGAAAAAAGTATATCCTATTGTTGGTAATGTAGTAACCAATATGATGGGGCCTCTTATTACTATAAAAAATTTTTCCAATAAACAAATTTCCACATATCCTTATGAATCGGACAATACTATGTTATTACCACTTCTTATATTGGTCTTAGTTACTTTGTTCGTTGGATCCATAGGAATTCCTTTTGGTCAAGGAATAATTCATTTAGATATATTATCTAGATGGTTAACTCCATCAATAAACTTTTTACATTCAAATTATGATTTTGATTGGGATGAATTTGTGATAAATGCTATTTTTTCAGTCAGTATAGCATATTTCGGAATATTTATAGCGTTTCTTTTCTATGGGCCTGCTTATTCCAATTTTAATAATTTGAACTTAAAAAATTTATCTGTTCAAATGGGGCCTAGGAGAATTATTTGGGACAAAATACTAAATTTTATATATAATTGGTCATATAATCGTGGTTACATAGACGCTATTTATACAAAAACCTTAACTACAGGTATAAGAGGGCTGGCAGAACTAAGTTATTTTTTTGATAAACAAGTAATTGATGGAATTACGAATGCTGTTGCTATTCTAAATTTATTTGTAGCAGAAATTATAAAATATGTAGGCGGAGGACGAATCTCTTCTTATCTCTTCTTTTACTTATTTTATGTATTTATTTTTATAGTAATTTACTGTATTTTTAATTTACAATTTACATTTTTTTAACTTAATAAGTTTATAAGTTTAAGTTAAAGTTTTTTTTATTTTTTCTTCAAATTCTCGGTAATCAGTAGTAAGGGCAGTAGGAAGAGCGATATCATGAAGTTTGTTTATCCAAAGAGTTTCGATAGAATCTTCTATCGAGTTTATTAAATACTCGTTCATGTTTGAACCTGAATACAATTCTTTGATTGTTCCACGATGGGGTCCATTCAAAAGAGGATCATATATTTTAGGTAAGCATTCTTGTTCAGTCTCATCATTGCACAATCTAGTTCTTTTTTCGAGTACATCCATAGCAAGAGACCCCTTGTCTAGAGCTTCAATTCGATTGATAAGTTCGTTGATGAGGTTGTTTCGTTTTTGTTCATTGGTATAAAACCAATGATTATACAGTTCTGCTGGGGATAGCTTTTCTGTCGTGCACAAAAGCATCTTCTGTTGTATCATTTCAAAAAACGTTGACAAACTGGGCGGATATGTAAAAGATATTCTTTGTTTTCCATCACTTGGGCATGTATAAAAAAAATGTTGTGACATTTCAGTTCTTACGGCGTTTTCAAATAGATCATTTTTTATATAGCGCAATGGACGATTCCAT